CGTATCAATAAGCTAGACCCATGCTACGAGTTGTCTCATGCCATAAATAAACCCGGACACTCAAGAAATCCGTTGGACAAGCAGATTCACATCTCTTACAACCTACACAGTCCTCTGTTCTTGGAGCAGGAGCAATTTGCTTAGCTTTACATCCGTCCCAAGGTATCATTTCCAATACATCTGTGGGGCAGGCTCGTACACATTGAGTACACCCTATACATGTATCATAAATCTTTACTGAATGTGACATTGGATCTATCAATTTTTTGAACGTTATCAATTTTCGATCTGGTAAAATCAGTAGTAACTGAATCATATATTGTAGACACCAGACGAATCAGTGGTTTACCAGAATTTTTTTTTAATTGAATAATCAATCTACTTCTGGATCTGGTCATGAGAATGAGAGAGGTCCAAGATACTTTGATTTATTACGTTTCAGCAAACATGGTCATACGAGTTATACACGACACGCTAATTCTAATTGGTAAATATTCTCTATATCTGTCTTTATTTATATCATTACGACTATTTATTCAACAAATTCGATTGATTGATACGAGTTGATTTTCTGTTACGATAGATCGACGAAACAATAGCTGGCCCAATAGCTGCTTCAGCGGCTGCAATAGCTATAACAAAGATCGAGAAAATGTCTCCTTTTAATTGTCGACTATCAAATAAATCAGAAAATGTTACGAGATTTAGATTAACCGCATTCAGTATAAGCTCAAGACACATAAGTGCTCTAACCATGTTTCGGCTTGTGATCAATCCATAAATACCGATAGAAAATAAATAGGCACTCAAAATAAGTACATGCTCGGTCATCATTGACCAACTCCTCATCAATTGAGATTGATTTCAATATGAACAACAATACAATTTAACCGATTTGATTGACTAGAATATAACAAGTACGGAAAAAAGGAAGGTATTAGTAATGGATCGAACTCAAACCCATTCAATTTAATATATGAACAATAGAATATAAAAATGGAACTGAAGGGAAATTGATGTCATAATAATAACACAGAACAAAACACGGACTTATTTATTTTATTTGATTTTGGATTTCTAATTCTAAGTATTTATTACTGACGAGCCATAGCAATTGCACCTATCAAAGCAACTAAAAGAATTATAGAAATGAGTTCAAATGGAAGATAAAAATCTGTTGATAAATGAATTCCAATTTGTTGAACGTTACTTGTCAGGTCCTGCTCTATAATCTGGTTTGATCTTGTAGTCCAAATAATCCCGTACCATGACGTATCTGAGATAGTAGTAATTAGTGAAAAAAGAATACTTGTACAAACCAGTGAAGTAACTCCATCTCCAACTGTCCAAAGATATAAATCCTTGTAATATTCTGAACCATTCATGAACATCACAGCAAATACGATTAAGACATTTACGGCTCCCACGTAAATAAGGAGCTGTGCAGCAGCTACAAAATAGGAGTTAGATGGAATATGGAATAAGGATATACAAACAAGAACCAATCCTAATGAAAAGGCAGAATAAATTGGATTGGTAAGTAATACCACCCCTAGGCCTCCGAATATAAGACCTGATCCTAGAAATACTAAAAGAATATCATGTATTGATCCAGGTAAATCCATTATGTGTAAAATAAGAGATAAATAAGTTGAAATATTTCATTTTCATGACCTTACTGACCGGGCCAGGAAAAAAGAGGTTACCCTATCTTTCTTTTTTTTTTTTTCTTGTATATGCCTAATTGAATTGAATCTTAATGTGGTGTGGATTGATGTAGATACAGTTATTGGACCAATCCCGCTTTTGTATCCGAAAGAGTAGTTGAAATTTGATATTTCGAAATCATCACGGATATATGAATCTATTCTAAATCCAAATCAAGCCGTGATTCTCACCAATCAATAGTTATGTTTTGTAGTTACTAACCAACCAAAATGAAAGAAACTTCGCTTCTTTAGATCAAAACGGAATCTTAGTAATTGGTAATCGTTCTTGAATCAAGGGGGTTATCCGTGGCTATTTTTATTTGAGTCGAATTCATAATTGTTCGAATTGTGTAATCGCCAATTACTGACATTGGTAACCGACCCAAAGCAATTTGATTATAATTCAATTCGTGACGATCGTAAGTAGAAAGTTCATATTCTTCAGTCATTGATAAACAATTTGTTGGACAATACTCGACGCAGTTACCACAAAATATACAGATTCCGAAATCAATACTATAATTAAGCAATCGTTTCTTTCTAATATCTGTTTCCAATCTCCAATCAACAACGGGTAGATCTATGGGGCATACACGAACACATACTTCACAAGCAATGCATTTATCAAATTCAAAGTGGATTCGACCGCGGAAACGCTCTGATGTGATCGATTTTTCATAAGGATATTGAATAGTTACAGGTAAACGATTCGCGTGGGATAAGGTAATCATGAAACTTTGACCAATGTACCTTGCAGCTCGTACTGTTTGTTGACCATAATTCATGAACCC